ATGGGTTACTTTTTATTGGCATTGGAAACACATCACATTATGGCAGGGTAACGTTTCACAGTTTAATGAATCTTCCACTTATTTGATGGGATGGTTAAGAGATTATCTATGGTTAAACTCTTCACAACTTATCAATGGATATAACCCGTTTGGTATGAATAGTTTATCAGTCTGGGCATGGATGTTCTTATTTGGGCATCTTGTTTGGGCTACAGGATTTATGTTCTTAATTTCCTGGCGTGGTTATTGGCAAGAATTGATTGAAACTTTAGCATGGGCTCATGAACGCACACCTTTGGCAAATTTGATTCGATGGAAAGATAAACCAGTAGCTCTTTCAATTGTGCAAGCAAGATTGGTTGGATTAGCTCACTTTTCTGTAGGTTATATATTCACTTATGCGGCTTTCTTGATTGCCTCCACATCGGGCAAATTCGGTTAATTATTTATGTATTCTATCCGCAATAATATATTTTTTTATTAAAAAAAATATAAGTATGCACTCTTATATTTATTTCTACATCTAGGATCCGATTTGTATCATTATCATTGATAATAAGAGGAACTGAAGCATTATGGCAAAGAAAAGTTTGATTTATCGGGAGAAGAAGAGGCAAAAATTGGAAAAAAAATATCATTTGATTCGTCGATCCTTAAAACAGGAAATAAGTAAGATTCCGTCGCTAAGTGAGAAATGGAAAATTCATGGAAAATTACAATCCCTACCGCGTAATAGTGCACCTACACGTCTTCATCGACGTTGCTTTTCGACCGGAAGACCGAGAGCTAACTATCGAGACTTTGGACTATCTGGACACATCCTTCGGGAAATGGTTCATGCATGTTTGTTGCCAGGGGCAACAAGATCAAGCTGGTAAGGATTTAAGTCTCCCTTAATTTTTCTATTTTTTCTATGATCGATCAGGCCCCTTTACCATTCTGTCTAAATAGGCTATTCTATTTGTACAGATATGGAATAGGGGCTCATTCAATTCTTCTTTGTTTATTAGAGTTTAGTCCAAGTTTTTTTGTTTCATCGCGGGGTAGAGCAGTTTGGTAGCTCGCAAGGCTCATAACCTTGAGGTCACGGGTTCAAATCCTGTCTCCGCAACATTTTTTTTTTCAAGAAATGTAAGTTTGATTCTATTAACTAGTCATTAATTAATACTTGTCTTTTGGGACGCGAGGAAAAAATTACTATATTTCCCGGTCAACTATACCGAATCTTTTATCTTTTTGAATCCATTTATATTTGGGCGGATAGCGGGAATCGAACCCGCGTCTTCTCCTTGGCAAGGAGAAATTTTACCATTCGACTATATCCGCATTTTTTTTCCTTCTTGATAAGAAATTGATGGATAATATTTGTTCAAAGCTAGACGAGATACACTCTTTGGTTTGGGGTCATTTCATAAAATTCTACCACCCAATCAATTCAATTAACAATTCTATTAATATATATAAATATATCTATTAATATTATATATTAATATTATATTTATTCTATATATTGAATTCCATATTCAAGAATATACGATTCTTCTATTTCCCTAAAATATTATATTCTATATTGATATCTGATATCAATTTTTTATTAGTTTTTTTATTTAGTTATTTATTACTATTTCATATTTAGTAACTATATTATTAATATTTTATTCATATTTCATTCAAGTTCCAGAAGTTCGACCCCCCCTCTAATTTTTTTCTTTATTTGCATTGTATGGACTTATATTGAATTTGAATGTGTAATTCATGGAATGGGAGGGGTCATCTCATTTTTGGATCTGCAACGAATGAATTCAAGAGATAAGAGAATTAAGGATACCCACCAAGAAGACTAATCCAATCCATAAAGATGTACCAGAAAATACAACATTTTTGTTACTCGACCAACCATCAGGAGACGCAAATACAACGGGTACACTAATCAGTAAGATTGATGAAGTAATAATTAATGCAAAAACAGCCAATTGGAAAGCAATAGTCATGTTTTTAATCCTCCAAGCTATTAACAAAAGAATATACACCATTTAATCCTCTTATCCACTAAAAAATTTTAATAAATAAAGGGATTTTATCATGAATCCGTTGATTCGAGATGACTTAGTTCCAATTTCTTTTTACCACTTTTATTCTATTCGGACATGAAGTTAAAGGTTCTTTTTGACTTCACAAATGGGTATACTGGATCGCGGATCTCATTGATTTATATAGCCAGATTGATAGACCTATAAAGAAAGTCACACCCTATATCTTTCTCTACATAGTGATCGTATTAACTCATAGGGCTATGTTCTATTTGGCGAAAAAAAAATAAAATAGAAATTGTCTTTCGGAGAGATGGCCGAGTGGTTGATGGCTCCGGTCTTGAAAACCGGTATAGTTCATAAAAATAACTATCGAGGGTTCGAATCCCTCTCTCTCCTTTTGTTGGATGAATATATTTTTATCTTTATTGGCTTTTTTTACTTCTTAGCATGATAAATAAAGGAGAATG